TTTAGAGAATGTTAATAAATTCCAAAATCCATTTCGTCGTCCAGTAGCGACAACCGTCTTTTTGATTGGTACTGCAGTCGCTCTTTGGTTGGGTATTGGTGCAACATTACCTATTGATAAATCCCTAACTTTAGGTCTTTTTTAATTTGATTCAATTGTGAAATAACACGACGTGTGTATCTAGGGAATAGTCGCTTGAAAGCGAATTCTCCCTAGATACATCTATTCAATTCTGAATTTCTTTCGAATATATGAATTGTGCTAAAGATTCAAAACCTATTTTCATCTTCATGAAAAAAAAAGGCGAAAAAAAATCCAATAGATTTAAAACTTCTTTTTTGGTAAATCAATTGCGAAATGTTTTTCTAGAATGACAAATATCTGTTTTATATCTTCTAGGCGCAAATGTTCAATTTTCATGAGATCTTCCGGACTGTTATTCAAAAGGTCCAATAATGTATATATATTGGACCTTTTGAGGCAATTATAGACCCTGGGAGAGAATTCTGATTGGTCAATAAAAATCGATTTCAATACTATTTTTTTTTTGTTTTTTCTGAGTTTATCCAATTTCTCGTGAAAGGTAAGAGGGGATAAAGGAACCGTGTGTTGATTGTCCTCTAAAGGTAAGTTTTCTTCTTCCTTATGTAAAAAGGGAATAAATAAATCAATCAAATTCCGGCAGGCTTCATGAAGTGCTTCTTTCGGAGTTAAACTCCCATTTGTCCATATTTCGAGAAAGAGTATCTCTTGTGTTTCATTCCCATTCCGATAAGAATGAATACTATGATTCGCATTTCGAACAGGCATGAATACAGCATCTATAGGATAACTTCCATCTTGAAAGTTATGTGGCATTTTGCTAAGATATCCGCGATTTCTCTTGATTTGTAATCCAATACACAAATCAATTGGTTCTGTCAAGCTAGCTATATGTTGTGTATTATCAACGATTTCTACATAAGGTGGTAAGATGATATCTTGAGCAGTTACATATCCTGGACCTCTGACACAAATAGACGCGTCACAAGTTCCATATAGATTACTTCTCAATACAATTTCTTTTAAATTCATTAAAATTTCATGGACCGATTCTTGAATACCCGCTATGGTAGAATATTCATGTGGGACGTTCTCAGATTTTACACGTGTGATACATGTTCCTTCTATTTCTCCAAGTAAAGCTCTTCGCATCGCAATGCCTATTGTGTCGGCTTGACCTTTCATAAGTGGAGACAGAATAAAGCGTCCATAATAAAGACGTTTACTGTCTTCTCTTGATTCAACACACTTCCACTGTAGTGTCCGAGTAGATACTGTTACTTTCTCTCGAACCATAGTAATATTATTTGATTTGATTGAATCATTTATTTCTCTTGTTTCTCTTGAAATTTCTTCAATGTTCATTTCTACACACGTCTTTTTTTCGGGGGTCTGCAACCATTATGTGGCATAGGGGTTACATCCCGTACGAAAGTTAATAGTATACCACTTCTACGAATAGCTCGTAATGCTGCGTCTCTTCCGAGACCGGGACCTTTTATCATGACTTCTGCTCGTTGCATACCTTGATCTACTACTGTACGAATAGCATTTGCTGCTGCAGTTTGAGCGGCAAAGGGTGTCCCTCTTCTCGTACCCTTGAATCCACAAGTACCCGCTGAGGACCAAGAAACCACCCGACCCCGTACATCTGTAACCGTGACAATGGTATTATTGAAACTTGCTTGAACATGAATAACCCCCTTTGGTATTCTACGTGCACTCTTACGTGAACCAATACGTCCATTTCTACGTGAACCAATTCTCGGTATAGCTTTTGCCATATTTTATCATCTCATAAATATGAGTCAGAGATATATGGATATATCCATTTCATGTCAAAACAGATTCCTTATTTGTACATCGAGTCCTTTAGTGAGTCTGATTATCCTTGTCTTTGTTTATGTCTCGGGTTGGAACAAATTACTATAATGCGACCCCGCCTACGGATTAGGCGACATTTTTCACAAATTTTACGAACAGAAGCTCTTATTTTCATATTTGTCATTCCTTATCTTAATTCTGAATCTACTTCTTGGAAGAAAATAAGTTTCTTGAAATTTTTCATCTCGAATCATATTGAATAAAAACCACCTAATCCTTCCAATCCTTGTTGCGGAGTCGATAAATTATACGTCCTCTGGTTGAATCATAACGACTTACTTCAATTTTGACTCTATCTCCTGGCAGTATCCGTATAAAACTACGCCGGATCTTTCCTGAAACATAACCCAGGATCAGATCTTCATTATCTAACCGAACCCGGAACATACCATTGGGAAGCGATTCAGTAATTAAACCTTCATGAATCCATTTTTGTTCTTTCATTCCAGGTAAAGCCTCCTTGAAGTATCAACTAATGGAGGAGGAACGATATTAGACAACTCGTCCCTTTTCTTTTTTTTAGAAATAGGAAGAAGTTTCGGATCCAATTTGGATATTAAAAGGATTACCATATATAACACAAAATTTCTCCGCCGATTCCTTCGAGTCGAGCCTCTCGGTCTGTCATTATACCTCGAGAAGTAGAAAGAATTACAATCCCCATCCCCCCTAAAATTCTAGGAATTCGTTGAGAGTTAGAATAGATTCGTAGACCGGGTCGACTGATCCGTTTTAAATTTAAAAAATTTCTATAGAGTCTTTTCCTATTCCTTCTATGCCGCAGGTTTAAAACCAAAAAAGATTTGTTTTTTTCTCGATGTTTTCTAACGTTTTCAATAAAACCTTCTCGGAAAAGTATTTTAACAAGATTTTCGGTAATATTAGTAGATGCGATGCGAACCACTCTTTTTCTATCCATATCAGCATTTCGTATAGAGGTTATTATCTCAGCAATAGTGTCCCTACCCATGGTGAACTAAAATTATGGGTGCCCCAAAATTGGATATAATCAACATGTTTTTCTTTTTTTTTTCTTATTTGTTTTATGAATATGAATTATTAAAGGTATATGCGTGAGACACAATCTACTAATTAATCTAGTTCTTAATCTATTTCTTTCAAATACCCACTATAAACATATCAGTGATCTCATTTTATAATACCTCGGGAGCTAATGAAACTATTTTAGTAAAATTTAATTGTCTCAATTCCCGGGGGATCGCACCAAAAATTCTAGTTCCTTTTGGATTTCCTTCTTGATCAATCACAACTGCAGCATTGTCATCATATCGTATTATCATACCGCTGTCACGTTTAAGTTCTTTACAGGTACGAACAATTACAGCTCTGACTACTTCTGATTTTTCTAGGGGCATATTTGGTACTGCTTCTTTGATCACAGCAACAATAACGTCACCAATATGAGCATATCGACGATTGCTAGCTCCTATGATTCGAATACACATCAATTCTCGAGCCCCGCTGTTATCTGCTACATTTAAATGGGTCTGAGGTTGAATCATATCAATTTTTTAGTCTATTCTTCCAATGCAAAGGATGAAGAAAAAAAGGAATATTTTTTGTCCAAAAAAAGAAACTTTCATCCCCAAGATTCATTTCTGTTGGTTCTACATTTTTATCCTGAAATAATGAATTGAGTTCGTATAGGCATTTTGGATGCTGCTATTGAAATAGCCCTTCTAGCTATATTTTCGGTTACTCCACCCATTTCATATAGTATTCGACCTGGTTTAACAACAGCTACCCAATATTCAGGGGATCCCTTTCCCGAACCCATACGTGTTTCAGCGGGTCTTACTGTAACCGGTTTGTCTGGAAATATACGGACCCATATTTTTCCACCACGGCGTGCATTTCGTGTCATTGCTCGTCGACCTGCTTCGATTTGTCTAGATGTGATCCAAGCAGGTTCAAGTGCCTGAAGAGCATATTTACCGAAACAAATATGATTACCTCGATAAGATATTCCCTTCATTCTTCCTCTATGTTGTTTACGGAATCTAGTTCTTTTGGGGTTATAGTTGATGGTTGTTTCACAATTCCATCTCTACTACAGAACCGGACGTGAGAGTTTCTTCTCATCCAGCTCCTCACGAATAAAAGGATTAAAAACGAAATGATTAACATTTTTTGTAAAAAATAGTTTTTTTTTAGAACGTTCTAAAAAATCTTTATTTTGTTTTGTCCTTTTAGCAACTAAAAAAAAAAAAAAAGTTTTCGCGGGCGAATATTTACTCTTTCAATCTCTATTTCATTTGTAGGGTTCGTTCGTGACTTCTCCCAATAGATGAATTAATCTCCGGTTCATTTCGCCATCCCGACTAGTGAATCATTAAGATTCATTTTTTTTCAATAAAATCTTTTGCATGCACAGGTTCCATCGTTCCCATCGCTTCGTACTTAATGATTAGGTCCGAATTCTACAATGGAGCTCATAATCCAATTTGTTCCTGAGTCAATCTTCTTAGTCTTTATTGGCTCCAAGCTCTTTATTTTTTTCTTGATTCATTTAATATTTAATTATGGATGAATCAATGAGTATTGATGCTTTATTACACTGTCTTTTATGAGATGATTCGTAGACCTTACATATTGGAATTCTATATCATTGATATTCTTTTTCTCTCTTTCTCTCATCCTTCCATTTATCCACACCTTTACTTCTTTCATTTTGTTTTACAACTTCTAATTAAAGTTTATGCAAAAAAAAATTTCAGTTGCTACAAAGATATGACTGATTTATCATATCTTGACTGGTTCTTTATATCCAGATAATACGAAGTGATGAGTTGGTTATTAGTTCATACTATGGGGCTGGTCCTTTTTTAATCCTAACCCTAAAAAACCAACGAGTCACACACTAAGCATAGCAATTATATCAAATGGTCAATTGAATTTTTATTCAACCCTATAGAATTAAGAATTAGAATCGCTCATTTTGATTCACCAGAAAAAGAATGAACGAGTTTCTATTATCAATGGATAGAAGGGAAAGACAAGTAAAGGTTTCTTATTCTTCGTCTATAAATATCCAAATTTTGATACCCAAGACC